AATTCTAATGATCTCGATACAAGTCAAAAATACAGACATTTGTGGGTTCAATGCGAAAATTGTTATGGATTAAATTATAAAAAATTTTTTAGGTTAAAACTGAATATTTGTGAACAATGTGGATATCATTTGAAAATGAGTAGTTCAGAAAGAATCGAACTTTTGATTGATCCAGACACTTGGGATGCTATGGATGAGGACATGGTTTCCGTGGACCCGATTGAATTTCATTCGGAGGAGGAACCTTATAAAGATCGTATTGATTCTTATCAAAAAAAGACAGGGTTAACCGAGGCGGTTCAAACAGGCATAGGTCAACTAAAGGGTATTCCCATAGCAATTGGGATTATGGATTTTCAGTTTATGGGGGGCAGTATGGGATCCGTAGTAGGCGAGAAAATCACCCGTTTGATTGAATATGCTACTAATAGATCTTTACCTCTTATTATAGTGTGTGCTTCCGGAGGAGCGCGCATGCAAGAAGGAAGTTTGAGCTTGATGCAAATGGCTAAAATATCTTCAGCTTCATATAATTATCAATCAAATAAAAAGTTATTCTACGTATCAATCCTTACATCTCCTACAACCGGTGGAGTGACTGCCAGTTTTGGTATGTTAGGAGATATCATTATTGCCGAACCTAACGCCTACATTGCATTTGCGGGTAAAAGAGTAATTGAACAAACATTGAATAAGACAGTACCCGATGGTTCACAAGAAGCTGAGTATTTATTCCATAAGGGCTTATTCGACCCAATCGTACCACGTAATCCTTTAAAAGGTATTCTGAGTGAGTTATTTCAGCTTCACGGTTTCTTTCCCTTGAATCAAAATTCAATCAAGTAGATCGTTTAATTCAGTTCTTTTTTTCTTTGAGGTGAACAAAACAAGTATTTAGTTTCTATTTATAGTAATAAGTAATCAAAAAAAAAATAGATAATATAAAGGTGAATAGGTACACTTATTTAGTTCTTCATTTCTTGTACCTATACCTATTATTATATACTGATAATAGATATACTTATCATAAGATATCTTTATAACAGGTACAAATATTAAATCGAGGTATCCATTCTATGACAACTTTCAACTTACCCTCTTTTTTTGTGCCTTTAGTGGGTCTATTATTTCCGGCAATTGCAATGGCTTCTCTATCTTTTTATGTTCAAAAAAACAAGATTGTCTAGATTTGATGGGACCCAATCTCATCCATTTTTTTCAAGACTCGGATTTGGATCATAATACAGATATCTATTTATTTATGGGTCGGCAGATGTATGAAATGTAAAGTAAAAATATCTATATGTATGTAGATATCCATAGTGGGATCCTATAAAGGGATCTTTTTTTATATCTAACCGATTCGATGAATTACTCCGAATAGTTCACATCATAATAATAGTGCTAGTTGATGAGAGTTACTTCGGGAACAAAACAAAAAAATAAAGTCAAATTCATTTTGGTTATTCTCTCAATTCCAATAAAATGAAACAACTGGATCTAGTATGAACTGGCGATCAGAACGTATATGGATAGAACTTATAACGGGGTCTCGAAAAACAAGTAATTTCTGTTGGGCTTGTCTCCTTTTTTTAGGTTCGCTGGGATTCTTATTGGTTGGAACTTCTAGTTACCTTGGTAGGAATTTGATATCCTTATTTCCTTCTCAGCAAATCCTTTTTTTTCCACAAGGGATCGTGATGTCTTTCTACGGGATCGCGGGTCTGTTCATTAGCTCCTATTTGTGGTGCACAATTTCGTGGAATGTAGGTAGTGGTTATGATAGATTCGATAGAAAAAAAGGAATAGTGTCTATTTTTCGTTGGGGATTCCCTGGAAGAAATCGTCGCATATTCCTTCGATTCCTTATGAAAGATATCCAGTCGATTAGAATAGAGGTTAAGGAAGGTATTTATCCTCGGCGTGTACTTTATATGGAAATCAGAGGCCAGGGTGCCGTTCCCTTGACTCGTACTGATGAGAATTTGACTCCGCGAGAAATTGAACAAAAGGCTGCGGAATTGGCCTATTTTTTGCGCGTACCAATTGAAGTATTTTGAAATGAATTGAAGAATGAATGCTTTCGCAGCATTGAGTAAGGACCTCATGAATTATATTTGTTGTTATATAACAACTTAAGTTTTTTCAGGGCGCTCGTTCGAGCAAAAGCGGACGCGTATGGAACAACCAGAAAACAGAAAACAAAGTGGTTTTTGTCCACCAAAACCAGTTTTTCATACTAGTAACAAGTATACTAACTAAGTATGGATTCATCTATCTGAACAGTTCAGACTATAGAATTCATCTTTTTTTTGTCCAATAATTTTTGAATTGATATGTTAGATATAGATGGATCATATCTTGTAATTTCATTTTTTTTTCAATTGATGTTTTGTTTATTTTTATCCTTTCTTTTCCTTTTTGATGATCAAAAGATTGGATCGTTTATAACTAGAATCAATCATTCTATTTATCTCTTTTTTTTTGCTACTCGTTTTTGATTTCATCTTATCAATACAATATTTTCCGAAATTTCCCTCAACTATTCCCCGGCTACGGCTAGCCAGCGAAGTTTTTTGAAATAATAGATCTAAGGGGGTTCTTTTGCCCCTAAATCCAAAAAGATTCATTTGCTCGTTCGGGCATTCATCGAAAGGGTGCAATTGCTTCGAATGAAGAAATAATAAAACAAAATATTGTTTCCAGATCCAAGGACTAACCAATTAATTAAAATAAAAAGGGGGAAATAGGTCTATGGATTCAATACCTTGTTATAGAACTCATGTTTCATGGAAATATCAGATTGGATAGAATCGAGGAATGAAGTGGTTTCATTAACAATTCAAAGATTAAAATAAAAATGCCAAAAAAGAAAGCATTCAACCCCCTTCTATATCTTACATCTATAGTCTTTTTGCCCTGGTGGATTTCTCTCTCATTTAATAAAAGTATGGAATCTTTGGTTACTAATTGGTGGAATGCTGGGCAATCCGAAATTGTTTTGAATGAGATTCAAGAAAAGAACGTTCTAGAAAAATTCATAGAATTAGAAGAACTCTTCCTTTTGGACGAAATGATAAAGGAGTACCCGGATACACATATACAAAAGTTTCGTATAGGAATACACAAAGAAACGATACAATTGGTCAAGATGTACAATGAGGGTCATATCCATACCATTTTACACTTTTCGACAAATCTAATAAGTTTCGCTATTCTAAGTGGTTATTCTATTCTAGGTAATGAAGAACTTGTTCTTATTAATTCTTGGGTTCGGGAATTTATCTATAACTTAAGCGACACAATAAAAGCTTTTTCTATTCTTTTATTAACTGATTTATGTATCGGATTCCACTCGCCTCACGGTTGGGAACTAATTATTAGTTCTATATACAAGGATTTTGGATTTTCTCATAATAATCAGATTATATCTGGTCTTGTTTCCACCTTTCCAGTCATTCTAGATACAATTTTAAAATATTGGATCTTCCGTTATTTAAATCGTGTATCTCCGTCACTTGTAGTGATTTATCATTCAATGAATGACTAAAGAATGATCCACTGATATGAATCTAATCATAATGTTTTTTACTTCGTACATAAACAAACCTTTTTAATCTTACTCATTCTTTATGTTTCTATCCATCTAGGAAATTCCTCCTGGATTCCAGTAAAATAGCAGAATCGTGGATAGGGAACTCTACTAGCAACCTACCCAATTTATTGTAGAAATTTTCGGGATCAATGATTGGACCATGCAAAATAGAAATATCTTTTCTTGGATAAAGGAACAGATGACTCGATCCATTTCCGTATCGATCATTATATTTATATATGTAATAACTTGGACATCTATTTCACATGCATATCCCATTTTTGCACAACAGAGTTATGAAAATCCACGAGAAGCGACTGGGCGTATTGTATGCGCCAATTGTCATTTAGCTAATAAGCCCGTGGATATTGAGGTTCCACAAGCCGTACTTCCTGATACTGTATTTGAAGCAGTTGTTAGAATTCCTTATGATATTCAACTGAAACAAGTTCTTTCTAATGGGAAAAGGGGGTCTTTGAATGTAGGGGCCGTTCTTATTTTACCTGAGGGATTCGAATTAGCCCCCCCCGATCGTATTTCTCCGGAAATGAAAGAAAAGATGGGCAATCTTTCTTTTCAGAGTTATCGTCCTACTAAAAAAAATATTCTTGTGATAGGTCCTGTTCCTGGTCAGAAATATAGTGAAATCACTTTTCCTATTTTATCTCCGGACCCCATTACTAAGAAAGACGTTTACTTCTTAAAATATCCGATATACGTGGGCGGGAATAGGGGAAGGGGTCAGATTTATCCCGATGGGAGCAAGAGTAACAATACAGTCTATAATGCTACAGCATCGGGTATAGTAAGCAAAATAATACGTAAAGAAAAAGGGGGGTATGAAATAACCATAGCGGATGCATTGGATGGACACTCAGTCGTTGATATTATACCTCCGGGACCAGAACTTCTTGTTTCAGAGGGTGAATCCATCAAGCTTGATCAACCATTAACGAGTAATCCCAATGTGGGTGGATTTGGTCAGGGAGATGCAGAAATAGTACTTCAAGATCCATCGCGTGTCCAAGGCCTTTTTTTCTTCTTGGCATCTGTTATTCTGGCACAAATCTTTTTGGTTCTTAAAAAGAAACAGTTTGAGAAGGTTCAATTGTCCGAAATGAATTTTTAGAGCCATGTATTTCGAAACATTAAGTTGAAAAAAAAAGACTAAAGTTCTTGTTGATCGATGCAATTCTGTATGGTCAAAAATAATAATAAATAATGAAGGGCCTTTTGCTTGTTTTGTTTATACTGTTTTTCTTCAAGCTATTTGGAATTACTTGTATTCCATCGCTAATAATATACTAGTATACTGGCGTGTAGGTTGCGAAGAATACTTTTTTTATTTGATTTGACCCCGAGCCCCTATTTATTTTTTTCAATCCAAACCAAATTTGTGTGGTGT